GGTTTCCGCATATTTTGCTTGGGCTTAATCTTTTCTAATTATACTAGAAATCGTATAAGAACTTGTTATAATTGGATTTATTGGATTGTTTCATCAACGGTGTTGGGTCAGAATAACTTTTTGACTCTGCGCCAGTGATTCCCCTATTATTTATTAGTGAACAATAATTGAATAATTCCTTCATAGAGATAGAGGACATAATTCACATGGATATAGTAAATCTCGCTTGGGCTGCTTTAATGGTAGTCTTTACGTTTTCCCTTTCACTAGTAGTATGGGGAAGGAGTGGACTCTAGAAGTACTACTAATTGAGTTTAGGAACTAAACAGTATCACTTTTTTTTATAGATCGTTCGGCAAAGTCGGCAAAGTTTTTTTTATTTAAAATTTCACTATTTCAATTTAAAATTTTATTTTTAAATTGAAATAGAAATGAAAAATATCTTCATTTCGAAATTCTCTTGGATTTTAGTTGAGTAATGTATTCTATGAATAATAAATATATATGAAGAATACTCTTTCAATCAAAGAAATATTTCAATTATTTCCGTGTTCGTATTTTGAAAGTAAAAAAAGTAAAAGGAATACAAATGGTAGGAAATTTATTCCAACTGAATTCTTCATAAATTTTCTATTTCGATGAACTGACTCTTACCAAAGTTAGATATGGACCATGAGGAAGAACGGAACTTTTTTTTATTTTGTTTACCTCTTTACTGTTCAAAGATCAAAGAGAAAACAATTCGGTTATTCCATTACGTGGATACACATTGGGAAACAACATAGTAGTTGTCCAACGAGATACTGCACATCCTAAAATATTGTCTTGGGCGAGTCACATATTGCGCCGCTTGTTTTAGTTTTACTATTTTAGAAATTTTATTTATGTTTTGCTTGTTTTATTGAACCCATTTCATATCATGGTTCAAACGTTAAAAGTCGACGGGTTTTACTAATCCTTTTCGAAATCCGAAGAAGTTCCCATGGATCATTTGTCAACTCCTCAATCAATGACTTCTTCGATCGGGATTCATATTGAAAATAATCAGAAATCTAGGAATTCTAATCGTAAAAGTCGCTTTCGATTATTTCAAATTAATTTAATTGAAATCAACACAAATTAAATACAAATAGATAAAGCAAAGAAATAGAATTGGGATACTATATAATATACATTATCACTATATATATTATATATACGTAATTAAATCGATTTCTATATATATAGAAAAGGAATATGATGATACTATTGTAGATTGATCTATATTAATCTATATTAAATTAACCCGCATTACAATACAACTTTATACACTACAATAACAATACTAGATAGTATGGTAGAAAGAAATATCTGAATCTTTCTACCATACTATCGTATCTCATAGAATACGACTGATTCTAGTCTGCCCATTTCAGTTAAGACGCGAAATTTTTATCCTTTTCTTCTCTGCAATTATTGATAAGAAATAAAAAATCAAGTTTAATTCAAATTAATCACCTTGGCTGACTGTTTTTACGTATATTATAAGTAAAAAAGCAGTAGGAACTAGAATAAACAGTGCAGTAGCAATAAATGCGAGAATATTTACTTCCATAATCTCATTGTTTAATTTTTCTTTAATTCGCAATAACTCGGGAGTTAATCCCATAGAGATAATAAATCTTTCGCCTGGAAATTCAATGGGATGCATTACATCTCGATGATATCGAATCGGATCAATATCATGAATAACAATATCGGAGCTATCAAATCGATTCATCGTCAAGAATTGAATAGTATAACATAGGACAATCTTTTATCCATACTGAACTCAAAATTTGATTCCCGATACAATCAATAATTCCTTTATTTATTTATCATTCTTTTCCATTCTTTCTTTTCTATAACCTACCGCCCTCTTTGTACAATCATCTGATGAAGTATCATCTAACCGCCTTTCCACTTACCATTGGTTCTAAACAAACCCCAACAAACAATAGAAGCTCAATGAAAAAAAAGGAAGGAGCTAAGTTATAAACTCCTTTTTTTAATGATCCAATCTTCTTGGAAAACAAAAGAAGTATGATAAAGACGAGTACAAATTCCGGTATAAAAAAATCGAATATTCCATCAAATTAACTATTTTTTTATATATTTATATATAAATTTAAAAAGTTTGTTCTTTCAAGGAAAAACCCTTATAAAATATAATAAAAAAAAAAAAAAAAAAAATGCATTACCTCGCTAATAAAAAAGTGATCCTTGTTTGATCTTTATTTTTTGAATATCCTCTTTCATTGGATTAGTAATGGGACGCATATATCAAAAGCTCAATGCGAAATTTGAATGAGATAGATTATTTCAAATTAGTAAAATTTGAAATTGAGGTTACACAAAATAGGGCCCGAAAAGGATATACTTTTATTTTAATCTTAAAAAAAAAGTATTCTATACTATTCTATACACAGTAACTATGTTCAATTTATTTTATATTGTACAAATTCCATTTATGTATGGACTCCCGGGAAACATACAATACTCTACTCTATTTCATATTTCACAGATCGGGAGTAATTGAAAAAGCCAGACCCAGTACGGTATCCCGTGGAATCCTGAATCTGATGCTAATAATATAATAATTGTACTAATCCACATATGCCTCTCTCCCATCAATCGAATCGGTACTAGTCGAAGAAATGGAAATTCCCCCATTTGGTTGATGATAAATGTGAAACGAAAAAGAAAAAAAGAAGAGGGATCGCTGTTGGGAATGAAATTATGTTATTTGGACTTCTTTTCACAAAAAATAGAGAGATGAATTGATATAGTTTTTTATTGGATTTGGATTCGTCGGGACTGACGGGGCTCGAACCCGCAGCTTCCGCCTTGACAGGGCGGTGCTCTGACCAATTGAACTACAATCCCAAGTAAATACCATAATAAAATAAAGTATACATATTTTTATGATTTCATTCTAACCCTTTCAATTTCGATTAGAATTGGCGTGTTGTAACAGAGCTGCGAGTGTGATATATCGATACCCATATGTATATGTACTTTAGTGAGAGCAGCCGGTATTACTAGTAATCCTTTCGTTATTGCCAAATCAATTGGATAATCACTCGTTCAATCAAAAAAGTTTTTTTTTATTTACTCTTTTCCTTAAACTTTACTTTATAGTTACGGATCCTGATATGAATCTAGATCATTAGCAAGATAAGAATTTCTTGTAAAAAGAGAGTAAATAAATAGTGGTATAGATATATCATAAAATGGATTTCTTCCGTATTGGGATTGGGGGATCGGGCATTTCTGGAGAGCAACAAATGGGTTATATTATATCATTTCATGGCGGATCGGCAAATTATTGGGCCGAGCTGGATTTGAACCAGCGTAGACATATTGCCAACGAATTTACAGTCCGTCCCCATTAACCGCTCGGGCATCGACCCAGGAAGAATCAATTCCAGGCTTATTGATAATCCACGATCAACTTCCTTTCGTAGTACCCTACCCCCAGGGGAAGTCGAATCCCCGCTGCCTCCTTGAAAGAGAGATGTCCTGAACCGCTAGACGATGGGGGCAGACTTGCACGACCGCCATCATACTATGTTCATAGTATGAATAGTTTTTTAAAATTGTCAATATAATGGAATGGTATGACTCGATACGAAGGATCTTTCCGTCTTTCACGATTCTTTCTATACAATTTTTTTCGATAAAAGTTTGGTTCAAAGGCCACGCCGAATCTCTTTATCCGAATCTCTTTATCAATGATTCAATGAAATATCTTGGATCTATGTTAAATTAGTGGATACATGTATCACTCAAATGAATTTAGTTATGATGTCAATTAGGATAGTCTTGAAACAATTCATTGTATTGATATTTATCAAATCCAATATCAATAAACCTTTTATTTTACCTATATTATATACTCTATATTAAATTATATTAAATTATTTAATTTACTTTTACTGGATAAAGAAAATTTTTCATTCCTGAATGAACCCTTATACTTATTATAAGATATATCTATGTACATCTATTATAATAAGTATATATACTAAACTCATAGTGTCTTTATTCAGGAATTGGATCAAACAAGCCCTTTTAACTCAGTGGTAGAGTAACGCCATGGTAAGGCGTAAGTCATCGGTTCAAATCCGATAAGGGGCTTTGCTTTTTTCATAAATCATAAAACTCCGGCAGTAGTATTCATATTTGAAGTGCGAATAAAGATATTGTTGATCTTTGTAATAAAGTAATAAAAAAAAAGTAACAAACCGTATAATTAAATATTTTAATATATAATCAAAATTATAACATTATAATTAATTATAGTATGGTTATAAATTTGCTATTTTAATAAATTAAATATATTATTAAATTAAATTAAATATATTATTAAATAAAAAATATATTATTTATTATTAAATAAATAATATAATTATTATAAATATTATATTAAATATTATAATGAATGTAAGGATAAGTCGTCTCGTTAAATCTTCAAATATTACTATTCCTTTCCTATTTTCCATTATTCCAATTAAATCGATTAGAAATCAACAAAATAAAAAGTAAGTGGACCTAACCCATTGCATCATAATTATATCCACTATTCTGATATTAAAATTCGATAGAGATGAAATTGGATCTTTTTTTTCTTTGGACTACGCGGGAATCTGTCGATATATCCGATTTAATCTTCTTGTTCCTAGACGTTCTATAGGAATAAATTAGGAATGAATAAATTACTATTCCCTTCCTTTACCGAGAAACATTTATTCCAAGTCACAACATACGAGCCATTTTAAATATCTTTCTTTGATTCCAATTCCAGAACACAAGATCCGTTTTATTAGTTATATCTTATATATCTATTTATATATCTAGCAAATCGCTATTTCATGTACTAAATATTTCCATCCATATTGATACATGCAATATTTTTGTTCCGACAACGTAATGGGGAATGTATGCGAGAAGGGTACTTTCATTTCGAGTCTCATATTATT